GAAAACCTTTTTTAGTATCAATGATCAGTACCGGGGAATAGGATAGAATAGAAAAAGAAGTCCGTTCAATTCAGTATAAAAACAGTATAAAAAAAAGAATCTATCCATTCTATTGTGTATGAAATTTATGGTTTCCATTGGTGCAAATCCAATCACCTCAATTTAAGATGAGAAGCAATTCTCCATTGGTAGCAAATGGTTATCCATTAAGCGGAGAAAATCCTACTTAAAAATAAAAACATAAAACTTAGGCCCCTCTTGCAAGAACGGACTAACAGGGTTAGCTACCCAGCCAACTTTCATAATTAAATACCGTTACTGTGTAAGTAGATCTAATCGTGAAAGACCTATTACTGGATAATTCATGGGTAGAGCCAAAGAATGTGAACTATACAAGTTACCAATAACATTGATTAAATGAAGTATTAAATGAAGTAAAGGCTCCGGTGTATAGAGAAAACCTCACCGTTTAAGAAGTAACCATATAAACGAAGGAAGCCACTATTTCTTTATCCATTTATATTTTTTATTTATTATATTTTGATACCTAGTAAAATGAAATTTCTTATTTCGAAGTGAAATGTCTAGAAAAAAGAAAAATAGCGGTCGGGAAGGTTATAGTAGCCAAAGTCATTGGAATTTTTAGTTTATACATTGGAAAAAAGCTTTGTTATTAATAGACTAGGAAAGGGAAAAAGAATAACTGAAAGAAAGGAAATCTATTAGTTATTCGTCAAAGTTTCATTTATTCAATGACCAGAATTAGACGGGGAAATATAGCTCGGAGACGTAGAACAAAAATTCGTTTATTTGCATCAAGCTTTCGAGGGGCTCATTCAAGACTTACTCGAACAATTACTCAACAGAAAATAAGAGCTTTGGTTTCGTCGCATCGGGATAGGGATAAGCAAAAGATAAATTTTCGCCGTTTGTGGATCACTCGAATAAACGCAGTAATTCGTGAAATAGGGGTATCCTATAGTTATAGTAGATTAATACACGACCTATATAAGAAACAGGTGCTTCTTAATCGTAAAATACTTGCACAAATAGCTATATCAAATAAAAATTGTCTTTATATGATTTCCAATGAGATCATAAAAGAAGTAGATTGGAAAGAATCCACCGGAATAATTTAAACGGAGTTCCCCGGAGAATGAACTCCGGGAGGGTAAAGTCAAAATAAATATGAGAAAAAAATAGTAAAACTGAATGAACACACTCAAAAAAAATCTTTATTCTTGCCCGATTCTTTTTTTTTCTTACGACACGATAATTCAATCCATATTTTTCATATTTTTCGAACAAAACATCAATCTGCGTTTGAGTTCGGATTTTACTTTTTTTTAGTCAAGTGAAGAAAGAGTAAGCCTATTTATTTCTGGCTCGAAGACCCGCAGTTCTGGTGGTCGACTCGGTTCTTTCAAACTGTTTCTCATTATTAAGAAAGGGTAACAAAGATAAAATACGAGCTTGTTTTATAGCAATAGTAATTAATCGTTGTTGTTTCAAGGTCAATCTATTCACCCGTCTAGATAATATTTTTCCTTGTTCGCTAATAAATCGACTAATTAAACTCATGTTTCTATAATCAATTCGATCCCCCGATTGAATCGGGGGCAAACGCCTACGAAAAGATCGCTTGGATTTAAGAAAAGGCCGCTTGGATTTATCCATGGTTTGTTTAGTTTATTCCTTATCCCGAAAATCCTATTTCGGTCGGATCTAAAATGAATTAGAAGAAATAGGATTTGGTTTGTTTATATTTAATTATGTTATATATATAATATTTAACTATGTTCTATATAGAAATGTCATTTTTACCCTTCCTTGGAAGGGTTACATACAAGTGCTCGATTCGATCTATTTCTTTATCTCCCCATGAATCATATGTTTGTAACAAAATGGACAGAATTTTCTCAATTCCAATCGATTAGGCGTGTTGTGACGATTCTTTTCAGTAATATATCTGGAAATACCCGTTGATACCTTATTAACACCGTTTCGAACACAACCGGTACATTCCAAAATAACCGTTATTCGGACATCTTTTCCCTTGGCCATGAACCCCCTTTGGATTTTTGATTTACTCAACTCTTCTATTTTCGATCCGAAACGAAGAAGAAGGAAGGAAGGATAAATAGAAGTTATTAACTTGAAATCCAATTATGAAAACTTTCGCTGCAATCAATATACTAAAAAAATTTCTAAACTTTATTTCAAATTCAAATCACAGTATTTCATTTACATTTAAGTACCTTGTATAAGAGTCTTGTCCTAGATCTAGGCCCCACCCTGTTTATTCTACCTCCATCCCTAGTTAATTTTTGAATTGAATAATTTATTTAAGTCAAACTTGAACCCAAGTCTCGAAGCTGTTGAATACACCTTTTCTTTTTTTCTCTTTCCTCCCTCTTATTCTAAAAGGAAAAAGGGAAAAAAGAGAAAAAGGGGGCAAAGGATTAGTCACAAATATTTAATTGTATCTCGAATCTCCGTT